AGAAGAAGTCAGAAGGGCAGGTTCTCTTTCATCCGTCTTTTCTAGGTGCGCATCTCTATCTACTAAAAGTAGGGGTGGTTGCCATAGATAGATTGGGTCATTCGTAACCTGAGCAATAACCGATGCTACTACAGCAATAACGGAAATAACCGATGCTACAGCAGAAACTACAGCTATACGTGGCGGCCCCACACGCAGCTTTGTTTAACAAGCATCACCCTTCCTTTCTTTTCAAATGCTTCCTCAGTCAATCAGCAGCTTATTCGATTCCTATTCTTATTAAACATCTGATATAGATGGTGGGAACAATGAAGCAGATTCTTCATCTGTAGGTTGCAATCCGTATGATTTCTTCTCGATCTCCTGCTTGTGTTTCACCTCGCACCTAAGCATCACGTTCCTAGGGACAGAGACATCTGCGCTCTAAGGCAATCATAGTATAGTATAGTATAGTATAGTATAGTATAGTACTGCCAGCATGGTTACATCGTTCTGCGGGCAAGCTTCAACTTAAAAGTCACCTGATTTGGGCCAAAGGAGTAGGAACAGCTGCTGGGGAAGCACCATTACCATCTATGGTATGGGAGGTTGAATAGCTGCATAAGTAGTAGTAGGAGCATGGGCACTGGGAAAAGATGAAATCGATCCAGCTCTGGTAACAAAGCAGTAGGCAAGGCCTCCTCTACTAAAATACGAATACGAATACGAATACCCTACTTCCGAGGAGAAAGGACATCCCTCAATCACGGGACAATCCTCCACTCCAGGGCAAAGGTACTTCCAAAGCAGACAAGGTTCATCTGCGCATGAAAGGAATGAAACAAATTCAATAGATTCAATAGGGTCATCCCCACCGAGATCGGTACCTATCTAGATCCCCAGCTTCGACAAGGCGTCCTCCTTCGCATTTTGCGACCATTCCCACGAGGACTACGATTCGGATTCTCTAATTTCATCCCCAATTACACCTCTTAAGAGGAAGGGACGGCCCTCTATCCGGTGTGGGTTCCTACGAATTATTGTATGGTTTCGGATCCTGGTCCCTCTGCCCTTGCTTTTTGTTATTCCATAGGGGTATGGATTGAAGTAATCACTAATCCAGGAAAGATGGATCTTTAGCTAGCTCTACGGCAAAGCCAATACGCCATGTATCAAAACAATAGGGATAGGGGTAATTGTATACCACCTACGAATAGGAATATCCTGGGTTTAGTAATAAATCGAATTTCATCAATTCTAAGCACGGTAACGGCAGTGCTCCTATCCAACGGCCGGGGATCTATTCGATTTATCAATTTGCTAATGCCGAAAAGCTTAGGTTGTTATTTCATCGTCTTGCGCTAAAAAGGCACCCTCCTATTATGCTAAGGCCAGGGACGGATAACGGCAAAGCGGAACAGCAATAGCGAAAGCAGGTACAGTAACGGCGCTATCCCTAAGCGGCTATGGCGAATCAAAATAGATAAATTTAGAGCGTTGCGAATTTCCTTCTAAGGAAAGATCCTACCAATCACGGCTTCCTAGCTTAGGGCACCTTCCTTGCTACGAAAACGGATTACTCTACGGGATTCGGCTCCAATTGATCGGCCGAAGACACCTATTGTTTCGGATTTTATAGTTGCCATTGGAAAAAAAGGATTGCGCTAGTCTTGCGTCGGATAAACGGCTCCTCGGTGGAGTAACGGTTCTAAGGTAGCTAAATACGCCGCTACTGTGTGGTACAGTACAGTACTTTACTTTTCTTCCAAGTTTTCTGCTCGTAACGATTCCTTTGAGGAAAGGAGAGAGATTCGAGTTGCTTTAACCCTTGGGGAGCATAGTTCAGGAACGACTGAGTTCGATCTGATCATTTGGTTCGGAAAAACAGATACGAATCTTTGAACGGAAGCCGAGTAAAGGCAGTTCAAAGCAAAGGACCTCTCCCTCTGACTAGGATGGTAGCTAGCTTCACTCCAAAAAGAAATGTAGTAAATGTGGGGGCTAAGGTTTCACCGTCGGTAAGATTGGGCTCGCTGAACCCGTCTCTCCCCCTGATTGGGATCTGAATGGAAGGGTGGGTTAAAAAACCATGGCCAGCCCCCCTCAATAAATATCGCCAGTAGGTTACTGATGGGATGCTAGCTGCCGGTATACAGGAAAACCGTGGTGCAGAGGACGAGCAAGAAGACTGTGCTAACACATATCCCTTCAATTTATTGGTTCTACAGAAGATGTATGATAAAGAGCTGGCATTAAGTCATCCAACGCGCTCAGGCTTTGTATTATAAGAGGAAAGACTCTCGCCAGTATAGATTGAACGTATGGCGCTTGCTTACAAGACAGCTACTGAAAAAGGCTACTTCTTCAATCTGCTGAATGCCCTATTCCATATGAAGTCTATCTTTCCCAAGCGTATACTTTTGTTCTATAAGCAAATAAAGCATACTTCTTTTGCGGATCAAGCAGTCTTCTACCTTGGTGGGTAGCGGAGAATCAAAGAAAGGAATAACGCTAGCTAGCGTCGATTAACTCACTTAACTAGATGCGATGCGCACAACCAAGAGGTAGGCGTGTTGCTCTCAGAGATTCACTGAGTCTGGGGCTGGGGTCCTCTTTCTGCTCGTGCTGCTTGCTAATCAATCTACTAGTGCAAATCCACCAGGGCTCTACTTTCTTCTAACTCTACATGAGACATGAGCAAATGTGGGTCAGCTTCCTCAACTATACTCTAACTTAGATTCTCTATTTGCGGAAATCTATTCCTTTCTTACTCAGGTGGTACTACTTGACTTGACTTGATAAGCAACTCTCATATCTTGTCTTCTCTGTTCGATGATGCCTGCCGAGGGACTGACTCCTCTTCTCCTTAGCCTGCCGGTACAGCTCCTTCTGTTCTCGTGCATAAGCTGAGTCTTTGCTTGGGTAGGGCTATGGAAATAGGTAAGATACTAGATAAGTCAACTCGATATTCCTTTCTTTTCTTTCTGAGGGAAGAGTTAATGAATGTCAGAAGCTTATTGCCTTCTGGCTGGAATATAGGGAAAGTAAACATAGGACCACAGATGAGTACATATAGGCATTGGCATAGGTACAGTACAGTGGAGATCATTGATTGGGGTCAAGTCTACCAGCACTCACCTAGAATCTGTCATATTAGTTTATGAAGTAAAGAAAGAATGAGTTAAAGTAGGTGTACTTTTGACATATTCACAAAGAGTATCAACCAATAGGAATAGGCGGCTAGGAGTTTGTTGCTTGGGACGACTATCATCTATCTGTCTTAGGTTATGTATTCCTTTAGTGATTGGAATAGGACGAGGAGTCTAACTAAGGAGTATAATGGAATTGCTTGTCAACCATAGGCTTCTTCTACGGAGCTTAGGAGAACTAGAATCTGAGGAAAAGAAGAAATGTCTATCCTTGGGGATAGAGCAAGGTCCTATAGCGAGACATTCTTTCTCTTCCGAAATCGTAATGGGTTAGATAAGTTCCTGCCTCAACAGTCCGGATTGAAGTCTGGTCAAGAGAAGAGGTTCGGTCAAGGGTGAAGGAGTCGAATTAGAATACCGTTGAGATGACTAAGCACCCATTCCATGTCAGAGTTTTTTAAGAAAGCTCTAAGCCCAGTTGAAGCTTAAAGCAAAGATAGGATTGAGCTAGAAAAGGCTTTTTTGAATGTAGGGCGAACCCCCCTCCCCTAGTCATCGAGGAGGGGAGGTAGCTTATTGACCAACTGTATAGGGTAGGCAGGCTGAGTTCCCTTTCGCTTGATGCAATGTCAATTCTAAATCAAGCAATTGATGGAATCAAAAGAGGGAACGAAAGTAAATGAGAAATTACTTTTCACTCGGAATTCTTTATTCATTTGAAAATGAGACTCTCACTCGCCTTTTTCTTTTCTTATCCCCTAATCTACTACTTCAAAGCAGTGTTTCTGCAGTGTTCCTAAGATGAGCTATGTCTGGTTTAGTGTCAACTAATCTTTAACCCTTTGATGGTAGAGGGGAGTAACTCGCTTTTAGCCCTCTACAACTGAAGTTCTCATGTACTTAAATAACAAACAAGATTGAATAGGCCACAAGGCCAGAGAAAAGGTAGGTTAATTGTTCTAGGATTGGTTGTCTCATTGACAAGTGATGGGAGTATCAGGGTTTCGATACCCATGGCAACGTGGAACAAGCGAAAGAAAGAGCCATGAAAGCCTAAACCTGAACTGCAGATCCTAGAAGAAAGGTAGCGTAGTCTTGTGGAAATATGCCCATAAGAATTCCAAGAACAATCAAATAAGTAGTGAATTCCCATAAGGAAGAGAAGACACCCTAAACTCTAAAGTACTAACTAAACTAGATCTAGATAAAGTACTGACTAAACTAGATAGGCCCTAGCCTTCGCTAGGTTAGGGTTGCGATTGTGATAATCCGGGTCAGTCGAGGCTGGTAAAGTAACTAAGTTGCAAAGAAAACCTCAGATAGACTAGCTTAGGAAATGGTGAAGCTTTAGAATTACCAATGGATAAACTGATATGGGACTGAAACCGATTTCAATAGTTCTGAGGCATGGGAGAAGTGGATTCAATGGGGATGATGATGGCCCGAGATAAGAATGGGAAGTTGATCAAGAGTGCTGGCCGTGTTGATGCCGTTGAGTTGCCAGAGAAGAGTTCATTGCCCTAACGGGAATTTGCAGAAATTCTGCGATACCTGATACTTGAAACTCGATCTATTTCACCGTACTTCTACTAATACTAAAGCTAAGCCTAATATTGCAATGAAGCTAAGAATGAGTCAGTTGTGCTACTGCTTCCATTCCTCGCATTCAGCTTGAAGAGCCATATTGAACAACTATAAAGAGCATCTACCACTGCTCGGATTAGCCTCCCTCCTATCATTCTCATAAGGATTGGCTTCCGCTTACTTTAGGTCTTGACTTCCTATCGGGATAGACAGCTCAGATTACATGCTTTAGATTGAAGCTACTGCTCCTCTTTCTTTCATTATCTCTTATTCTGCATCCTATCCACCATAGAATACTCTCTTCCAGTCCTTTGATCATATAGCCATCCATCTTTCATCAATGAAATTGTTCCGTATGGGTAGCAAATACACATATCAGAAGAGCCAACCCGAAAGCACTTGCTTCAAAGAAGAAGCTGTTACCAAGAAATTCCTGTTTCAAGTCTGTATATCTCGATAGAACCAATTCCAATCCAGGTAGTGTGAACAGAGGATGTGGAAGTTCTGTTTCCTTGCCTTGGCTCTAGAAGTCCTGTCCTGTCGGCGGACATAAGACGGAACCCCGGTGGTTTGAAGGCACGTAGCCACTGTGTCTAAGATTGAGCAGGCGGGTACGGTTTCGGAAATGACATATTGAATAGGTCCCTCAAGGGAGTTCGTTCCATAGAGATCTGCCTTCTAAAAAGCTTTGCTCATTCTGCAAACTACTCCCACCAGTCACTGAGCTAGAGACTGGCACGAGATGTTGGTTTATTAGAACCATACCAAGTTCCTAAGATTACAAGATTCATAACTAGCGTGATCAACGAGACCTCCTCGACATTATAAGGTTCTCAATCAGTTCAGTAAAGTACGAGCGCCAGGATAGGATAGATTCCTTCTCACTAATAAGCTCCTGCGGCCAGAAAACTCATTTTTGCGGGATTGTTAACCCCTTTCTGAACCTTTGGAAAGCTCTTCGCAGCATGGAAATATTCACCCGAGACTGAAATGGAGGCATAACATAAGTAGGCCAGCTTACACTAAATGCTCCGGATATTCTTATATCAATCCTAAAAACTAACTGTTGATGTGTAAGCCAACACCTTGTGAACGTCGTATACTCGGTCAGTTGGAAAGCTAGCAAGCAAGTCAATAAAATAGGAATGCCCCTTCCAACCTCAAAAACCTTTGAAAGCTGGTGAATTACATCTAGCTAGCCGGGAAAGCATTCCCCTCCTACGACTAGGATAGTGCTATTAGTAAGTATTCGTCCCTCCGCTAACTAAACAGCTCACAGTTCTCTATCAGTCCCTAAGCCTATGCCTTCTTCTGTCAATCTTGTACTTACTGTGAAGTACAGCAAGGCAAGAAGATTCCCAATAAAGTCCAATGCGTCCTCTCATGCGTGACATACATTCCAAGCCCAGACATGTTGTACCTTAGGGCTGAACAACTAGTAATGCAATCAGACTCTTGAGCCCAGTTCCTAGTAAATGCTTTAGGCCCGGGACCTAAACAAGATGCCCAAATAAGAACATCCACGCCCATACTTTATATATATTATATATAGTGGAAAAAGCCCATACTTTAGAGTTACTGCTTCAGGATAGCTATTCCTCTCCGACTTACTTTTCTGAGATAGGGTTACCCCGGTACTATCAATAGCGAAGTAACTGATTGCTTGGGAGCATTTGTTGGCATGTCATAGAGAGCCAATCAGAGAGTGCAAGTACGAGTTCAATTTTCCATGTGATGAGTAGCGGCGGTATCACATAAAGAGACAGGCTCCACAAGAACATTCGTTCCTAGGTGCATGACTTGGAGGGGAGCTCCTTCTTGCTAAGAGTGCCAGTGGATTCTCCTCCTATTCCTCGACTCTTTATTAAGGAGACAGACCGGTAATCTCGCTTCTGATAAAAGATCGGCTATTCCCCTAAGAAAGCAAAGGGGTATTCTTCCTTCATAGATTCCCGATGCCGAGCTACTCTTGATAGGCTTTCCAAGACCAAGTTTATAGAATGATCCCTTGCACATTGAGCAAGACAGTGTATTCTTTAGGTTGGAGTAAGATCAATGGAGCCGAAAGTAAAGCATCGGTAGTGAGGCTTTCCTCCATGAGGAATTAATCCTTTGGTCGTCAATGGGAACTTTAAGACGAGAGCCAATGTGTCCAAACTTCCGGCTGAATTGTTGCTTTCTAGTGGCCGACCATCCTTTCCAGACCTTCTCTAGAGCTCTTCAATCCTTCCTCCTAAGATAAGATAAGATAAGATCCAGGCTAACTTTTTCAAGCAATGGAATGACTGGTAGGCGATCTCAGGCTCGCTCGTCGTTGGGTAGTTTCCGATAGTTCTATCACCATTCCAGGCTCTTCGCATATAGAGAACTCGAAGGTGGTCGATGTAATATAATAGAGCAGGCCTGAGGCCATTACGTACTTTCTTTGTTTAAGTTATTATTGAGAGGGTCTTTCAATGATAGCTATACACAATGAGCGCTGTTTTCTACATGCGAGATGAGAGCGGATAAGGCTAAAAAGAGAAAAAGCAGGGCTTGGCTTATTCTATTCATCTGCACCACCTGACAGAGATTCTTTCACAGCCTCGTTCAGCTAGTAGAATTCTTTATAGATCTCGTTCTTTTCACTTTCTGGGCTGAGACCGTCCAATTTCATTCTTGCCTGGGATCGGAACTCACACTCGATCCCTACTCTTTCCTCGTACTTCACAGGTTTTCGAGGCCGAGGGTGAACTGGACTCGCATTCACTTGCTGGGAAAAAGAGAGTGGATCAGGCTACGACTGAGGCTGAGGATAGGTCACAGGACGGATGAGGTAAAGTATTCCAAAACGGAGGATTCCAACCCGAGGAAGTAGGTCAACCACCTGCTCCGTGGAAGTAGTTAGGGGATAAGCCCAAGGAGGATAGGCCTATGGGATTTCCACAATGAGTCCTAGTACCAGGTAGGTTAAGGCGTAATAAGTCAAAGAGGTCTTAGCGGAACTCGATAAAAAGGAGGGATGTGACTCATCAAAGGAAGTTGCCGACTCGGGTAGGTAAGCAAGAAAGTAGACTCCTTCATCGGCCAGGGTACTCCTGAAATCTATCTCAGTAGGGAAAAGAGGAGTTATGGTATAGAGAATTCTGACCTAAATGGATGCATTGATTAGGGTCTTTGTCCCACGAATACAAGAGTGGTTTTTTTTGGGTATAGCAGGACTTGAACCTGCGACCATTAGGTTAAAAGCCCAATGCTCTACCAACTGAGCTATACACCCTATTTTACAAGAAGGCTTGGTGCGGAAAAGAAAAGAGGGTGGCCTGGCCCCTTTTCTTCTTATCATATCACAAGGGCGCGGCTCTGTATGGGGCTCGTACTGCGGAGCAAGTCTGGGATGGGAGTCCTTTCCACTCATTGAGGATTCTATCTAAAAAAGAAGGTCAACGGGGGAGACTACAGTAGCTCGAACTCAGACTATCTACGAAAAAGCTAAAACTCCCTTGTCTTCAACTATGAACTTACATCTATCGATAACACGGGCTTCTTAGGTCAATCACATCCCCAGGAACTTCTAACTGGCCTAGCAAGGACGGGCATCTTTCATCAATTGATTCGATTTAACGAGAGGCTCGGAGATGGTATACGTAGAATAGGGGAAAGTAAAGACAAACTTCGGTCAATTTACGTTTTCAAAACTACAGCTATCTTGCCTAGAGTCCCAGAGCTTAACGGAACTCTTGTTTACTATAAGAATAAGAATAAGAATAAGAGCCCACCGCTTTAGAAGTGCTTTCCTCTCTCTTTCTTTCGAACCATAAACTCCGAAGCGGTTTCACTTTACCATACTGGAGAAGGGCTTCACTCGCGCCTTGGGGACTGAACTAGAGTACAGAACTAGCTTCCTCTGTACATATTGTTTTCGGGTAATAATACTATACTATCATTGAGAAAGAATAGATAACGACTATCAGGCATATGACTGATTTCTATATGGGTGTGGGCTCATACTCTCATTTTATCCTTGCTCGCGGAATACGTCACTTAAAATAAGCTATTGACGTCTTAGTTCCGTTCCGACCTTGTCTCCTTTCTTTCTTTTGTTCACCGCAAGGGCGGAGCTCTCTTATGTTCATCTTCCACGCCTGTCTGCACTGCATCCCAAGCACTAAATGAGTGAAATCCAATACTTTGTCCCGGAAAAAGGCTCTCTTGCATCTTTTGCTTCCCCACCCGGCCTCTATTCTAGATTCACCGTCTTCGGATGCATCAGTTTATTATGCTTATGCCTAATCTTAATACTGGCTAGTTACTTCAATTACCTTACCCCTCCTTTTAAGGTAAGGAGGTTTCAGAGCACCCAGTCACAGCTCGTCACAAGAAAGGATTGATGGTCGAGTCCCCGTGCATGAAGTCAGTGGATTCGAGTGAACTGACCGTACTACAAATCGACATACTTGAGGAAGCTTCTTACTAAACCAAAGAAAGGGCAGCTCCAGTTGTGTTGTCGATTCCCTTCTCCCGAGAGCTTTCACACTATACTATACTATACTTCTACGAGTACGAGAAGGTTTTATTGAAAACGTTCGAAAACCATAGGGAAAGTAACAAATCTTTCTTGGCACGTGCCCCTGCTCCTGGTCTTCGAACTAGTCATTAATGGTCGGCAACATAGGTACCCTTTTTCGGTATGCGTTGCGAACACTTTCATTTTTAGCGTCTCATCTTCTCTGGAGAAGCTCAAATCGAACGGATAGAGCAGATGGTCCAACTACAGAACTTCTTCTTTTTCATTACTTCCATGGTCGTGCCCCGTGGCACGGCAGCACCCGTACTATTGAAATGGTTCGTCAGTAGAGATGTTCCCACTGGTGCCTCTTCTTCCAATGGTACTATAATTCCTATTCCTATCTCTTTATTCCCTTTTTTGGTCTATCTACATTCAAGGAAATTCATACGCTCCATGGACAGAGCAAAAAGTGGAGTGTTGGTCAAAGCAAGCCGCCCTATTCTATTACCAGACAAAATTGGGAGAAGCTCATCCGCTAGAAATGCTTTATTTCGTTTCGTTCCCGTTCTTCATTTCCTTATTATCGAATCCATGGGGGACTTGTCATATTTAGAATCTTTCTGCGGTCTGCTCTGTTTACAATTCTTTCGTACTCTCTTCTCTTTACCACGCGATAGGTCAGCGAAGCGTGAGCGGGCGCTCCGAAGTAAAGGCCAAACACTTCGGCCTAAGGGGAATGAGCAACAAAATGACAAGATGAGGTGCCCCGGGCACCCCCATATAGAAAGAAGGGTCGAAGGTTTTGGGCCTGTAGCTTTCCCCGCCCCCCCCTCGTCGAGTGGTGCTTGTTTGGGGGGTGTGCCACCTGAAATCGGGCTTGAAGCTCTCGCCTTACCAACGAGCCGACTGTTGATGGCTGTTGGTCACGACTACTACAAAAAAGTGAAGATGAATCTTTCTATTTCACATGGAGGAGTGTGCATCTTTATGTTGGGTGTTCTTCTGTCGTGCGACCCGATGGCTTATGTGCGACCTGTGGCCCACGCCTCCTATTCTATTTGTTCAGGGCGGGCGGCGTGAACTCTGATTCGATCCGGGTATTCAATCCCGCCGCTGAGATGCTCAGTTGACTCCTTAACCTTGATAGGAAGATGGCTTATTCCTAAATTCGTGCATAAGGGTAAGGAACTTTGGATGAATTAATGCGAATGGGTGTAAGCCTCGCAGCTCGGAAACACCCAGTGCTGACCACACTGAGAGACACGAAAGCGCAGGTAATGCCAGTTGGCGAAGTGGCGTTAAGCATCCCTAGCGGTACGCAAAGAGAGGTCGTGATGATATCATCTACGTCCGTACCGCTCCTCGTGGAGTAGATCCCGCATCCAACCAACCCTTTTTTTACCAGGGAACGGGAGAATTCCCACTACCGCAGGCAGGCCAGCCGGGCCGTGAGCGCGGTGGGAACGGGCTTCCCAAAAAGCGAGCCCCGGCCCGGGTCAGCATAGAATGGGGGGGGGGACGGCCCTAATGTTGTGTTGGCCGGGTTGCGGGCGGATAAAAGCGGACGTGGGGACTCGGGTCGGGGCACAGCGTAACTAAGATAAGAGAGCCATTCCATTTAGTGCGAGACAGAATGGGCGGGCACAAGCGGTCTGGTGTCCGAGCCGATTGGTCAGACGACGACTACTGCACATATTATATTATATTAGCCGCCTATCCCGGAAGGATGGAAACGCGAAGCAACAAGCAAGGGATGAGCGCTTTGTTGCTAAAGCGCATACGTTTTCTTGGTTTGTTTTTTGGGGGTGGGGCAATAAGCTTGCTTCTTCACAAGCTTATCCCCGCCCCCTTTCCTGTCCGTCCCGACCGGCAGCAGTTGGGTCTCCCCATCTCTCCTCAACTTCCCCGGTCTTCGGCCCGAGCTGTATGAGGCAGAAACTCGTCCCACGTACGGTTCGGAGGCCGAGCCCCACCCCTGCAATAATGGTGCAGCTTAGGTCAACTAATACGAATAAGATACAGTTCACTCAACGATTGCCTTTGGGTCCCGAACTCCATATGGGGAAGGAACGTTGTTGTTTGCGAGGTCTCGATCATTTACATGGACCCACTTCTCATTCCATTTGTGGGAATTTTATGATTTATAAACCGTCCCCAACGAGCGAAAGGTTCATGTTTGAACATGATGAATCACTTCGTGCCGACCTGTTGCCCATAAACTTTCCTGCCTCATATGAGAATGGAAAACTGGAAGATTTTCTGATGAAGAATCACGAACATAAGAATTTCTGGTTTAGCATGTTCCCAGAAAGAAGATACTACTGGTCGCGAGAAACGAGGAGCACGACTGAAGTGGCTATACATACAAATCCATTGACGGATCTATATGCTCCGATTGGAACTGGAAGTTCCAGAACTGGCGGCTGGTATACCACCATAATGAAATTGCCTTTTATTTTTAGTATTCGGATAGGATTTCTGTTGGCTTCATCGGGAGGCTCGCGTAGTTTGTTACGTCAACTCCAAAAGGATAAGTTGCATTGGAATCGAGAAAGTTTCGTTCATAATTGCATAAAAGGAGTCAAAATAGTGGCTGCGGCGCGTCGAGGGTTGATATCGAATAACCTTTCGAGCCTTCCCCAATGGATCTCTATCCTCCTTTGAAACCAGTAGAAGTTCACTGACCATCCCTGTCAAACATAACCCAAGGTAGGATCGAGAGGAGAAGAATAGGACTCTTGCTAGTATCATAACCTCTCGATGGGAGAATGAAACCATTAGATTAGTGGAAAGAAGAAAGAATGGGAAGAAAGCAGCCATGGGCAAGCTTTAATTAATATAAATAAGTAGGAGTTACAGCCTTTAAATTAGAGTGAAACGAGCCTTTGACGTAGTCAGAAATTCTACTGCCCTTTCTCTTCTTTCTTTTTTATTTTTTATTCTAGTTTTTTATACTATACGTATAATCACCTTTCCGGGGAAGGGGTAACATAGACGGAGGCACATGTAGACAGATACAGACTTTTAAAATCTTTTGCCTAAGCGAAGTAGATAAGTATGAGGGAAGAAGTATTTGATTGTCCAGCATGATCGGTTTCATAAGTCCAGTTGTGCCAGAAGCTAGAGTTGCCTTTATTAAGGGTGGGTTAGGCATGACATTCTTAATCGTAGACAAGGCGCGCTGCGGAAGAGCTTGATTGCTAACTAATTGCTTGCTTTTAACCAGTGACTGACTTACACGGCTACTACTTTCCTGAGTACCGCTTCAGAATCGTTCCTACTTTCCTTTTTAAAGGTCTTCCTCTCTCTACTAGGATTGACTCGCTTAGAAGTCGAGGGGGTCCCATTTCCATTCCTTTGCCAAAGACCCTAACGACAGCTTGAACTACCTCAAAGATTTGTCTCATTGATCCGAAAAGAAAGGAAAGAAGAGGATTCCTGGGAAGGATAGAGTATATCAGCAGGTTCATCGCACAGCTCACTCCAAAAAGGATTTGAGTGGAAGGTTGAGCGCCCCTTAACGTTTAGAAGTATCCTTTTTTCAACGGTTAGAAACCTTTCTATTCTAAGACGGCTAGGCTAAGTCGAGGGCAGACACAACAGGTCACGAAGAGCTAGAGGATATAGAATTCCTATTTACCGGGAAGAAAAGCGGAAGGAAACATCGGCTCTTCCGAGATCTTATGTAAGGAATACTAGTTCTCTAAAAAGTAGAGCTAAAAGATCTTCAAGAAATGTCTTTCCCGCGGAAGACTCTAACTCCTCATAGCATTACGCTAATCCGCAAATATCGAATGATGCTTCGACAGATTCAGTCATCCATTCAGCTTTGAAATCGGAGACAAGGAAAACTACTTCATAGAAATAGAAATAGAAGCGCCGCGGATCAATATAGAGATGCGAACCAATATCCTTTTCCTGGTGGACTCTGAAGTACTCGTCTTTTGCACAAGGCCTCGTGTCAAATAACATCCAACCACGTCCACGTCCTCCTACCTCGCCCATTTGCGGAGATCATCTACATTTTGCTTCGTGTCGAGCTCTAATCCAAACGTTTTCCTTCGGGAGGGCATTGCTGCTTTCTTTCTGTAGTGAGGCAAAAATGAGCTAAACTCTGATAGATTTAAAGGTAAATTTAGGTATTCTTATCTTATATGTATCGAGTGATTGTGAAGCGCATTCAACGCGCTAGATATGAACAAGGCTTGTTAGCATTGGCACGTGCATATGTTGGGTATGATATTTACTTTCCAGCATTGATTTATTTTAGAGGGCGCATCTATCGTGCAGGAATACTACACTTTCACGAGCGGGACTTTGCTAAATGTCTAATATCTTTTCCTATTGGTAGTGGTGATGTACAGGAAAAGAAGACAAGGAAGAAGCTACTACTTATATGATTGAGCAAGCTGTGGGTTTCCATCATCATTTGGCTTTGCCCTTCCTCCTCGTTTTTCTTTGAGATTGGCAATCTTATCCACTTTTTTACTTTGCTCCACACAGATGAAGGCAAGCTTGTCTTCGCTCTATCTTACCAGGAAAGTAGGAAATACACACCCCTGTTGGTTAAAGCAGACTCGTATGCCTATTCTGATGCGGAGGGATCAGCCACCTCTTTCTGTTCGAAAGATTCCAGACCTGACTTAAAGCCCTCTTTCACAAGACATTTGGTTGATCAGGATTTGGTAAACCTAGAGATCTGATTCTGGGATAGGGTAAATCTGTTCTTTCTGCTTCTGCCTATGCTTGTCTTTTAGCATTCGCCTATGCGGATTGAGATAGATATTGATATCTATCTGGGCGAAAGAGCACAAAAGGGAGTGGTTTGGCCGCTAAGAACTTAACTCCTAGGCGATGGAAATATAGAATCTATGTATGGCTCAGCCATCTCTTCTTGAACTTGCTGTGGAACTTCTCTATCTTTGTCATTAAAGGCTATGTATCCCTTTCCCTCATTAGTACTCAAGCACTAGAACCGCTTACTGATTCAACGACGGTTACTGATATGCCATGTTGATCGTCATTTCTCGTTGAATGGTTCTCCCTCCTGTAGCTCTGTGGGCATTCAAACCAGAGTTTATGCGGTTGGCTATGTCCCTTCTAGAACTGCTGTTTTTAGCAATTGACAGAAAAAGTTCCGTAATCGTCCTATTTTTTCGTCCTTGTGGAAGCGAGAAATGCGTAATTAATAAATATAGTGATGTGATGATTCCATGAATCTCAGAAAAGGTAGGGGTCAAGGACCTTATGGGACTGCAATCGTGCCTGCCAATTGGGGAAGGACGCGGGCCTGGCAACCGCTCGGCTCTAGTAAGGGAAACAGGTATGTCTCACATCATTGCTCGAAGACTGGAAAAACAGCAAGTTAGCTCAGTTGGGTAGAGTGCTGGTCTGTCACGCCAGAAGTCGCGGGTTCGAACCCCGATCTGAAACTAATAGAATAGAATAGAAGGGGCCATAAACAGGAGAGTCTTGACCAATTCATTTGGTGTAGTTGAAATAACGGAATTGGAAGTTGTTCGGTCAAGTATAGGAAATTAATATAAGAATGAATAACTTTCTCAATGGTTTATTTTTTTTCTTTTATTTATCTGAATATTCATTCCATTCAGGCCATTCGCAAGCAAGCACGAAAAAGCTTCTATTTCTAAACGGAAACGCCCAGCCCAATACATCGAAACTCATTACCCATGGGCAAAGTCGAGAAAAAAAAAGAAAACAAACATGGTTTAGCGGATTCGGAATTGTAACCAAGCATCCTGGGTTCTATACCCGATTCAACACTAGAGCATGCAGCCGATCCTGGATACAGAACTATAGAAAGTGTGCAGTGAGGGATCTTTATTGGTAGCCAGTCTTTCACTTCCGCCTCTCCACTCCCATGCCTTTCTTGGTCGGACCAACCCAACCTAGGGATCCGTTCAGAATCCAGTTCTGAGGACTGATCAGACCAGTAAGAAAAGAAGTATTTGTTATAGGTCAAAAGATCGCCAGATATCAACCCCTCTTTTCTAAGCAATGAATCGTGTCTCTGTTTGTTGCAGATCTCAGTTACCGTCTGGTTTTTGGATTAATACCAAACCTACCATAAAGTGAATTCATGAGAATCTTGTAGACAAAATTCCATCATGACCCTGTTGCTTAGCAAGTAGTCGAGCATTGAACAACGTGTCAACAAAGTCATTAAATAAACCATCACATTTCTCATATGGGTACCCACGAAGTGGTTCGATTCTGTAACCAATTGACTGGGCTAGTTTGAGCTCTTCAGTGAAGTAAACTCCAAAGAAAGTACCTGTTGGAAAGAGGAGAACACCACGCTCAGTACAGCGATAAGGTAGTAGGGGTCTTTTTATCCCCTCAGGGCATACTATGTATGCTTCTACAAAGCCAAATAAATTATCTAAATCGTAATACCGTAAATCCCCAACCCACTTAGGTTTGCCTATTGGCATTGGTTCATAACAAAAGGGTAAAGTGAGTTAACATCATAATACAGGAGATCACTTCCTTTGGGAATATAAACGTCCGCATGACCTCCATAGTATCCGCGACGAATAAAGGAATCTACATTAGTAGAGGGAATATTCATTGGATGGATGGGTTTTATCATTGTAGGAAGCCTTTCTAAATATAGTCAAAGCTAGTGAGGAGATTGTGATCTTTTTGACTATGTCAACCCGAGAAAATAATTTCCCGAGCTTTAAGCATAACACCAGCTAGTAGTCTTATATATTGAACCAAGTAATTCAATAATCCCTCTTTCCGCTCTTTGAGATTAAGAAGTCCAACAGTTGAATGATCAACACTCCTTTAGTCCCTAGCTCTGGACATAAATCATTAGCTAAAGACTCTAAGCTTCGAGGAAGAAGCTTTAATGAATCTCTGAAAATGATACAATGTCTATTAGAATAGTATACTTTAAGTTCACCATTCCTCATTAAAGGTTTTAGTTTATAGTTATGATTTCTGACTAGATGTCTAATGAGCATAATACCCTCGAAATGGGCAAAGTTATGAAAGTACACTACCGAGCATTTCCTATGTCTTCTAACCATACTTTCAAGGTTATTGACAAAGCTTGAGAGAATCCTAGTACTTCTATCATCTTGTGAAGAAAGTTGTATGTGGTCGGCAGAGAACCAGGTTGATATATCATCAGTGCAGACAGGAACGTTAGGAACACACTTTAGAAGACCTATAGCGTACGGAACATGCTCGTTGTTTTCATTGAGCAATGTTTCCATATCAGCAACGTAGAAAGGTTTTCTTTCATTGTCTCTGTAATTCCGAAGCTTTGATATAATACCATATCTTGTCTCCTTATTCATATCTTCCTGATCCTTACATTCTTGACTAGACTTATAAACATCATAAGCGTCCTCAAGTATAGTTAACTGTTTTTCATACTCTACCACGTTACTTGTGTATCTGTCAGATATCACATCCTCACTTATTTTCCCATCGACATAGTTTATCTTATCTTAAGTAAAATTGAGTCTAAAAAGCCTTAGAGGAATCATGTCCATTATGAGCAAGTGAAGAGATAGTGATATTCAAATCTCGTAAAAATCGGGGATGTAGCATTCCATCCTTATCAGTCAAAGTAATTGCTTTGCCCAATGTAAAAGTGACTTTTCCTCCCCATGCATCTACATGAATGGTATAAAGGATATGAAATTTAGTGAATGTGGATATTTTCATTAGAGCATGCTTAAAGAGAGCCGTAGCTATACAACCGATTATGAAGGTAATGTCACCTCCATTGACTGCGATCTTTAAGGTTAAACACACCTCTAATAAACCTAAGTATCTATGTCTAATATAGACACAAACATCTTTCATGCTAGAATTGAGTTCTATCCAACCAGAATGTATAGGATAATCAGAAAGGTGACGAATAACAACATAACGGGCAAGAATAGAAAGGTATTTCATTTCCATGCAGGAGTATTGGCAAGGCATGCTTGTGATTGGCATGTTCCGAGAAGAGCACGGCTAAGGGCAAAGCAGACAAGGCACGGGTCCTATCCGCGGATTCGCAATAGTTCTAGTTCCCCGAAAGGACATCGTTCGCTTGCGGCTGAAGTGGAGATACGGCAGTAGTTCCTATCCGGTTTTCAAGGGTCGGTCCATAGAACCCTCGGTTTCGGCTTTCCTAGTCGGCTTTTCCACGAGTTGGATCGTGATGATCGGAACTGATTCCTTTCCTTCCTATCCAAATACCGGAAACGGCCTTCCTATTTGGAAAATCCTATCCTGGTTCTGTTTCTGTGTAAGCAACTATTGCCTTACTTGAGGATGAGTTTTCCCCTTGCTTTGCAACAACCAAATTCCCTTTTCTTCCAAGTTTCCAAATTCGTACTTCTGCAAAGCTTTAGGGGTTTAGGGTCTTTCTTTCTACCTATGACGAATAACTTCTTATTATCATGGCGACAGGCGTTGTAAACCTACTTTTCCTACCTCCAGATGAGGAGGCCTTAGGACAAACATTCCGAAGTCACTGGAACGGCAGTGATGTCATCCTGTGTCAAAGTAGAGCAGTAGCGATAGTGAATTACTATTCTCATTAACAATAGGGCCTTTCTTCCTCCAATTCGTTACGTTTTCTGATTGCACTACTTCCTTCTAATCCAACAATTATAAACCTAATCCAGAATATAAGAATCCATTAATGAATACGATCTTCCCGTTTATCTCCATCTGCAGGGCTAGGATTTCTTCTTCTCGATAGTGATGAGGCTAGTGCTCCTTCTCTTCTTCCCAATTCCTGGAAGCCTTCTACTCCTCGAAACCCTGTCTTTTGTTTGATTTAGTTACAGATGGACTATCAAAGATATTGGCTAGAGGTCAAGATGCTGGGTGCCATGGATCGAGTGATAAAATCAAATCAGAATTGTTTTCAAAGTGAAATGTTGCTCCTCAGAAAACGCGTATAGTAATCTCATTGGCCTTCGTCGATGGGACAAATGCTCCAGATGAGTCCTTTTGCTCAAAAGAGAGAAGGGACAGGAATCTATTCTATAAGTTGTAAAAAGATGTGCGTATACTGGTCGACGTCATGTGATCGCTACTAAAGATAGAATTTCCTTGGAAAAACCAAGGCCAGTTGAGAGAAGTCTTTCTGCTTAGAGCAAGAAGCGGAACCCAAATCAAGCTTTCTTTATTTTGGATAACCAATTCATTGATTATGTAGGCATCGGAATCATTGTTTCCGTTGCCATTTTTTTCGCTTATAAAGCGGGGCAGCTGGCTGGTCTTAGAGAACGAATCCATTCCCACACATTGGAAATGGAAATACTCAAACAAAAGCTGGAATATAAGCTAAAAATGCTTTTGGAGCAAACTTCTGGTAATGCGCAATTGCCGGAGGGATTCTCACTCCGGGATATCATTACAAATATGGTTTTCTCGGGGGACTCTATAGAAGAACAGCTTCTAGCATTAAATCGGATCTATCTTGATCTGGTCGTTCATGGACACAGTAGTGACTACTTTTTAATGATTCTCAATTAATTATTTTAATTAGCAGTTGCTGTAGGCAACTAGCATTTTGTTTTGTCATGGAATCAAGTCTATTTGTTCTTTTTTTCGTTGGAAAAACCCACGCCAACCACAAGTCTCCCTTTCTCTTTTTTTTGGGAGCGGAGCTTCAACTTCAAAGTTGAGAGTCACAATGAGATTTAGTGGAATGGATATGAAGGGTATAAATATGCTATTTGCTGCTATTCCATCTATTTGTGCATCAAGTCCGAAGAAGATCTCAATCTATAATGAAGAAATGATAGTAGCTCGTTGTTTTATAGGCTTTCTCATATTAAGTCGGAAGAGTTTAGGTAAGACTTTCAAAGAAACTCTCGACGGGAGAATCGAGTCTATTCAGGAATCATTGCAGCAATTCTTCAATCCTAACGAAGTCATTCTGGAGGAATCCAATGAACAACAACGATTACTTAATCTACGGATCAGCTTGCGAATTTGCAGCACCGTAAAAGTAGTAGAATCATTACCAGCGGCACGCTGTGCGCCTAAGTGCGAAAAGACAGTGCAAGCTTTGTTATGCCGAAACCTAAATGTCAAGTCAGCAACACTTCTAAATGCCACTTCTTCCCGTCGCATCCGTCTTCAGGACGATATAGTCACAGGTTTTCACTTTTCAGTGAGTGAAAGATTTGTATCCGGGTCTACCACTTTGGTAGAAGCTTCTACCGTAGAACAAATTCGAGAGGCCTTCTTATTAGAACCCAGAGACCTAATTCGAGAAGGCTTTATAGTCCTAAGAAAGGTGAGGGTGGGGGGTATCCCCGGGAAGAGATCCAGTGGAGACGGGGTGGGCCTGTAGTGTAGCTCAGCTCTGAGGATTAGAGCACGTGGCTACGAACCACGGGGGGGTTCGAATCCACTTCTGAGCGGGCTGGCGGCTCCACCGGGAGCGAGCCTACTGAAGGAAAGTTTTATTGTTGAACTTCTATTTTTATCTTTTGTTTGGAAAAACCAAACCCACATATTTCTCTTTAAGTCTCCCTTTCTCTTTTGGGAGCAGATCTTTCAAAGATGGGAAATTCCAATGATTCTTTCCGTTTTGTCGAGCCCTGCTTTGGTCTCTGGTTTGATGGTTGTACGTGCTAAAAATCCGGTACATTCCGTTTTGTTTCCCATCCTAGTCTTTTGCGACACTTCTGGTTTACTTATTTTGTTAGGTCTCGACTTCTCCGCTATGATCTTCCCAGTAGTTCATATAGGAGCTATTGCCGTTTCATTCCTATTCGTGGTTATGATGTTCAATATTCAAATAGCGGAGATTCACGAAGAAGTATTGCGCTATTTACCAGTGAGTGGTATTATTGGACTGATCTTTTGGTGGGAAATGTTCTTCATTTTAGATAATGAAACCATTCCATTACTACCAACCCACAGAAATACGACCTCTCTGAAATATACGGTTTATGCCGGAAAGGTACGAAGTTGGACTAATTTGGAAACATTGGGCAATTTACTTTATACCTACTATTCCGTCTGGTTTTTGGTTTCTAGTCTGATTTTATTAGTAGCTATGATTGGGGCTATAGTACTGACTATGCATAGGACTACAAAGGTGAAAAGACAGGATGTATTCCGACGAAATGCCTTGGATTCTAGGAGGACTACTATTCATATTCAGAACAGAAGGTTCTTCTCCCACAAAGGGGATGACGCACCTGTCCCCCCCGCTGATCCGGAATCCATTAAATCTGATTTGGCAGAGAGAATAGAAAGGATTTATAGGCGGGCCGGGGAGGAGCAATCTTTAGTAGAAGCCGGGACTACGCCAAGGGAACTTGTAGATAACGTCCTGCCAGAGGGGGCGGAGCTACCGCTTCTACAAGAAACCTGGGTTCAGTTTGTACGGGACGAGTCACACAGCGAGTTTTGGGTAGAGATCGATAATCTGCTAAGGAAATATGGGCACGCGGCGCGCGGTGAGCCCGACACCCCCGATCCCGATGCCCCTCTTGTCGAGCCTGATGCCCCTCAATCAGGAGGAGGCGACTCAGCGGGGAGCACGGGGGAAGAAAATTGTCCGGGGGCGGGGAAAGTAGGAACCTCCGAAGGCCCGCCCGAGTCAAGGAAGCGCAAAAGTTATTCTGATTCTGATTCCGGGGGGGATGATGGGAGTGACCCTGCTCCGGATCCTTCTCCTTTTGATTTTGACTAAAATGAGAGGTGGAGAAATTGAGTTCTTTTGAGCAGCGTTGTCTGTAGTAGTAGTAGCTTTTTTTCTTTTCTTTTACAGAAAGAAGGCGAGGCCCACCTGCCTTCTCTAGGTACTTTACTTGGCTTGGAAAGGTGTCACCGCCTTCCTTCTTCTCTAGGTACTTTACTTGGAAAGGTAGGTGCGGGAAAGAAGAGCGGGTATGTGGGCTTCTTTCAATCGAAACTTTGTTGAAGCCGTCAAACTTTATCGTTTCATTATAGATGGATCTAAAACATTGCGTTGCAGAGTGGAGGCGTGAAGAAGGTTAAGAGAAGCAAGCCAAAGGAAAGAAAAAGCAACTTGATACAATATTGAAGATAAACACTCAGGAAAGCACTGGGTCAACTGACTCCACTAGCCAGCTTCTGCTTCAGAACTTACTTCAAAGAGGCTGACTTAGCACTTAGCATAATGCTTTAGTTCCGGTGCATAAAAGTAAGTGAGCAGGTGGGTGAGTCCAAAGGTTTTTCCGAAGCGCGAAGGACTTGCAGTTCTAAAATAGGAAGGGCTCTGTACTCAAATCAAAGTAGTAGTTTCATAGGTCGTTGTGCTAGAGCTAAGATTTATATGAAAGTGTGAGGGGAAGCCATTTCCAGCTTCTACTTTCTGCGAACCGGGCTCATTACCGGCCTACAGTAGCATTCTACTGTGAGCTTTCTCACTGCGGATCGCCTTGATTCACTGATCGTTGACAGCTACTCAGGAGAGGTTATCCTTTGCCAGACTTTGTGTTGAGATGAGTTCTCCGCTTCCCGAAAAGATGATTTTTGTCAATCAGCGTAGAGTGGTGGATTATAAAGTGGTACAGTCCGAATGGGTTGGTTCAAGCTAGCTGTTCTTACTGAACAGGTGTTTTAGCATTCTTTTCGAATTCGAAGTTGCGGCTTTTCAAAGTTCTCAAAGAGAATAAAGTAAAGGCGCTACGCGTGGATCGAATTAAAGTAACGTAAGGTTTCGTAAGAAACAATTGAATAAGCGTATCAAAGAGAATGAGGTCTAGCACTCCGAAATACCATTGAGAAAGAGCAATAGAACAAGGTTAGAATAAGATCTCCAAAATGGTTGATGACTCCCACAACTTGTCAGGCTGCATTCCCGTGAAATTGTTTTGGGACAATTCCAGTTTTACTAGCGGTAGCTCAGCCAAGTAATCTGGTATCTCACCATTAAGACGGTTACCTAGCAAGTTCAGCTCTGTGAGGTTCTTGCATCCTTTAAATGAATGTCTCTAGAATACTCCCAGTCAGATTGTTATTGTGCAATATGAGTGACTGCAGAGAGTTGGCTTGACATATCTCGGCTGGGATAGAACCTGAGAGCTGGTTGGTTTCTGCAGAGAAACTAACAAGATGCTGCAATGGCAGCGCTGGCAGAGGCCCACGGAACATGTTTTCTGCAAGAGATATGGATCGAACACTCGCCCTGTTCCGTATCCAATCTGGAATATGACCCGTAAGTTTGTTCCCTTCAACGAAAATTGTGGCAATAGCTTCTAAATCTGCAAGTTCTTCAGGGATAGAGCCTGTGAAGGCATTGAAGGGACAGATTTTTGAGCGTAAGCTTCTTGCAGTTACTAAGCTCTTTTGGTATGCTCCCACTGAGCCCAGCACCTTTGCAAACAGCCGAGTTAGATTGCCCAGCTCACCGACAGATGTTGGCAGTTCAGCATTGAAGTAGTTCTCTGATATATAAAGTTCCTTCTTTTGAGACCACCAATTGACCAAGGGATGGTGCCTGTGAACTTGCATCCGGGGAGTTGAAGAACTTTTAGCAGCTTCAGGTTACCAATCTCTTCTGGAATGCTTCCACTAAGACCATTCTGTCTCTAAATTAGCAATTCCTTATTTTCCAGTTGACCAATCTCCCTAGGTATTGGCCCCACCAAACTGTTTGATGAGAGATCAAGTGTCAACTGGTTCACCAACGCTGTTATTCCCGGGAATATTTATCCCGTGAGGTTATTCTGGCTTGCATCAAGGTGCTAGAGCCGAGACTGGTTACCAAAAGCAGCTGGTATCGACCCGTTGAATGTGTTCATGTGAAGGTCCAGGATATCCTCGAGGATGAAGGCCAGATCACGCCCAATTCGATCCTTGAAAGACCCATTGCACTACAGCGGCAGCTCGGGCTCGAGCAACGGCGGGAGATAAGTCTTCTCTTCATTCAGCATTCAGTCTATCTTCGGAAAGCAGCAATAATTGATGCACGCAGACGATGGTTAAATGCTTTCTTGATTTACTACTAATAGGTGGTGTCTAGACGCTAGGAAAAAGTGAGGATTATAGCTTCTGCCCCACAGACCATTCGGAAAGGAGTCTGTCCCTTCGGTCTTATATGTTAGTATAGGTTGGTTCTTCCGAATGCACATAAGACCACTGGTCACCCTCAATCCTTAGCATTGAACTTTACTGATTTGGCTAAGATCTGGGGAACTAGAGCAGTCCCCAGAGGGCACTACACAAGGCAGGAGAGGCAATAGCGAAGCGAAGCCCTAGTTCAATCGAGGATGGATTCATTGAGTGGGCGAGGAAGATGATTGGTATGGGAAGATCGGTCTTTCACTAATGGAGCATCTCCACCCTAGCCTTGAAGTTGAACATCCGGGGATATCTAAATATTGAACCAGTGATTAAAAAGAATGGCAAGACTGCGGTTGAAGTCCCAGCTGGAAATCCAAATTGCTCGAACACAAAAAATCTAGACAAAGGAAAGAAACCTGGTTTGCATATTTTCGTATATGCCCAACTAATCTATCGCATAGGAAGATCGCCCCTGTAAGTTTATTTCACACATTATGTTACTTTGTTTATGGTGTGGAAATAAATATCAATATTCTAACTTGCCGCTTTCTATGGATGCATCCTCTACTCTAGTGCTTACCTGTCCTACTTTCTTGAATTCATTCCTATTTCCTCTCCTGTACTTATATTTATCTTGCCTGCGGCAGTTTTGTAATCAATTTCTACTAGGGATAGGGAGCGTGAACTTTCTCTCATCCAGTGAATGAGTTACCTGAAGATCGATGGCATATAAAACGCCCTAATTCAATATAAAATCTGTTATTTCACTTTCAAAATGCCCCGTTCGCACTTGCTTGAGTGAGGCGCAAGCCGTTTTCTTGCTAGGCAAGATAGGTCAACGGATAGCTTGTTGGTTGATACGGGGCCCCTTCTCAACTTCATGTGTTTTGTAACTGCCATAAAGCAAGGCCATAGTCCAACATTCCATCCTTTTCCACCGCTGTATTGGCTTCTGCTTCTCTTCCTTTTGCCGAGGAAGATCTGCTTCTCTTGCATCCTCCAGTCTGAAATTCCTATCCGTACTAGACTAGACCTTCCCTTAGCCATCAACCTACCGAACCCAGGAATGAGATCCACAAGGAAAGAGATTGGCAGAAATCCAGAAAGAATGATGCACAAGAAATGGTTAGAAC